ACAGAATCACGCTCTGTAGGATTTGAACCTACGACATCGGGTTTTGGAGACCCACGTTCTACCGAACTGAACTAAGAGCGCTTTATTATCACAAAGAATATTTTGTGACCCCAATATGTCTTGGATATATACTATCAAAAAATTAAAGATTTCTTATGGATATCCAATTTTCTTTTAATCGATCTTCCCCGTTACTGTTCAGAAGAGAAGTAATAGGTAGGGATGACAGGATTCGAACCCGTGACATTTTGTACCCAAAACAAACGCGCTACCAAGCTGCGCTACATCCCTTTCAATTGGTCTACAGTGTCATTGTAGAGAATCCCGGTTTTGTTTTCCATATCTTTATTTCTTCCATTGATATAGATAAATATCTTGTCATTTCTTCGTTTTGGTTTCAAATAAATAGAATTATACTAAATAAAAATAGTAAAGGACTTCTATTATATTTCTATTATATAATTCTATTTCTATTATATTAAAGTATGAAATAAATATGAGATCCTGTAAAAAAATGAGTATTTTTCGCAAATTTCTAGCCTAAAGGCGCATATTTATTTCTTTTAAGATTAAATAAAAGAGTACAATTTATTTTGTACATTTCAACTTGAATTAGGGATTCCGCGTATAAATAAAAGTGGCCAATCATTAAGTACATATACACATCTGGTTATATATGTATTACCATTATATATTAGAAATAATAAAGAAGGAGGAGAATTTAAAATGCGAGATCTAAAAACATATCTCTCCGTGGCACCGGTAGTAAGTACTCTATGGTTCGGATCTTTAGCAGGTTTATTGATAGAGATCAATCGTTTTTTTCCGGATGCGTTGATATTCCCCTTTTTTTAATTCTTGTTATTGCTATGGTAGGGGGGGAAAGGATTAGAGATAGAATCAAATATCTGTAACTAATCCCTTCCCTTCTTTTTTTTTTCGAATATATATTCGAAAAAAAAAGGGGGGGGGTTCCCCTCGTTGAAACTAGTAACTCGGGCCAGGCTCAAATTTTAATAAAATTAATAAAAAATAGAGTGAAATGTGATGGTTGGGGCAACAATATCATACAAGATACTTAAATAAAAATGAAATGCTGTTCGGCAATTTAAAATTCTAAATCTAGTAATATAGCTAGAAATCATTATATTACTTAATTTATTACTATATTGTTATTTTTACTATATTGATTTATATTGATTTATTGCAACGAAATCTTTCTTTCATAATTAGATTTAGAGTTACCTGTTTTTTTTGTTCCTTTCTTCTTCCTCATTTCGGATCGGAAAATTAAAGAATTGAATGAATCAAAAACCAAAGGAGGCTCATGGCCAAGGGTAAAGATGTCCGAGTAACGGTGATTTTGGAATGTACCAGTTGTGTTCGAAATCGTGTTAATAAGGAATCAACGGGCATTTCCAGATATATTACTCAAAAGAATCGACATAATACGCCTAGTCGATTGGAATTGAAAAAATTCTGTCCCTGTTGTTACAAACATACGATTCACGGGGAGATAAAGAAATAGATCGAACCGGTCGCTTGTGTGTCAGTTTTCCGTTCCAAGGAAGATTAAAAATGACATATTAGATATATCTAATATATATTAATTTAAATATAAACAAACCAAATCCTATTTCGATCAGATCAACTGTGATGGATAATTAAGAAATAGGATTCGGGTCTTTTCTTTAGGATAAGGAATAAACAAACCATGGATAAATCCAAGCGAATCTTTCTGAAATCCAAGCGATCTTTTCGTAGGCGTTTGCCTCCGATTCAATCGGGGGATCGAATTGATTATAGAAACATGAGTTTAATTAGTCGATTTATTAGCGAACAAGGAAAAATATTATCTAGACGAGTGAATCGATTGACCTTAAAACAACAACGATTAATTACTATTGCTATAAAACAAGCTCGTATTTTATCTCCGTTACCTTTTCTTAATAATGAGAAACAATTTGAAAGAAGCGAGTCAACCACTAGAACTCCGGGTCTTCGAACCAGAAAAAAATAGGATGACTCTTGAATTGAATCAAAAAAATTCCAATCCAAACTCAAATGTGGATTGACGCTATTTTTTCTAAAAATAGGAAATCCAGATTTGATTGTCGTGTCATTTGAAAAAAAAAATAGGGGAAGTATAAGAAATACTTTTTATTGAACGTGTTTCTTCATTTTGATGACGATTTCATATTTTATTATACTAATTTCTACTCTACCTTCCCAGAGTTCATTTTCCAGGGAACTCCGTTTAAACCATTCCAACGGATTCCTTTCAATCTCTTTATTTTATGATCTCATTGGAAATCATATAAAGACAGCTCTTATTTAATATAGCTATTTGGGCAAGTATTTTACGATTAAGAAGCAACTGTTTCTTGTACAGATTGTTTATTAATCTACTATAACTAAAGTATACTTTATTGTCTCGAATTACTGCATTTATACGAGTGATCCACAAACGACGAAAATCTCTCTTTTGTCTACCCCTATCCCTATGAGCCGAAACCAAAGCTCTTATTTTCTGTTGAGTAATAGTCCGAGTAAGTCTTGAATGAGCCCCGCGAAAACTTGATGCAAATAAACGGATTTTTGTTCTACGTCTTCGAGCTATATACCCTCGTTTAATTCTGGTCATTGAATAAATGAAACTTTGATGAATAACTAATTGATTTCCTTTCTTTCAGTTATTCCCTTCCCGTGTCCTAGTCTATTAATAACAAAACGGATTCTTCCAATGTATAAAATAAAAATTCCAATGGCTTTTGCTACTCTAACCTTCCCGACCACGATTTTTTTTTAGGCATTTCGCCTAGAAATAAAATAGAAATAAAAATTGTATTGATACTAGGTATCAAAAACACATAGTAAATAAAAAGTAATAAATAAAAATAGATTCTAGTGGGTTCCATCGTTTCTATGGTTACTTCTTAAACGGCGAGGTCCTCTCTATACACCGGAGCCCCTCCTTCATTTAATGAATGTTATTGTTAACTTGTACAGTTCACATCCTTTGGCTCTACCAAAAATTATCTAGTACTAGGTCTTTCACAACGAGATCTATTTATACAGTAACGGTATTTAATTATGAAGATTTGCTGAGTAGCTGACCCTATTAGTCCGTTGTTTCAAGAATAAGGCCTAAAATTTTGACTTTTTAAAATAAGATTTCCCCTGCTTAATGAATACCATTTGCTATCAATGGGGAATCCTTTCTCATCTTAAATTTAAAATTGAGGTGATTGGATTTGCACCAACGGGAACCATACATTTGATACCCCAATCGAAGGATAGATCTTTTTTTTTAAGTTATTGAATATTCAATGGAGTTCGTCCATTCTATCCTACTCACTGGTACGGATTGGTGATACTGGATCAATTGTTTTCTTTCTTTTATCCTAGTCCACGGTCTGAACGAGTCGCACATACACCCTAGTACATGTTCCTCGTCGCTGAGGACATCCTCCAAGAGCGGGGGATTTCGTGACATTTCTGATTGGCTGTCTTGTGTTTCTAATAAGTTGTTTAATAGTTGGCATGTTGAATCATATATATATAATGGGCTGGTTTAGATCGATCTTAACCGGATCCTTAGAAATTCTTTTTTTTTCTATATTAAAAATTTCTATATTAAGAAATTTATAAATAGACTATATTAAGAAATTTATAAATAGAATAGTAATAGATATAAATAGAATAGTAAATTCGGTAAGAAGATAAAATATCAAATCACGAATTCATGTGAAATCCTTGTTTTTTTTTATTCAGTCGCTACAAGATCAACAATTCCATGAGTTTGGGCTTCTGTTGCTGACATAAAAACATCTCTTTCCATGTCTTCGGATACAACCCATAAGGGTTTGCCTGTCCTTTGGGCATAAACCCTTGTGATGGTTTCGCGCAGCTTCAGCAGCTCTTCCGCTTCCAAGACAAATTCTCCCGTCTGTGCCTCATAAAAAGAACTAGCGGGTTGATGGATCATTACCCTGATGATATAATCTATGATATAACATAAAAAATGTTTCTTCTATACTCGCATGATGAAAGTGAAAGGTGAGTGGATAAAGACTAATCAAAAAAGATATAATTGAACAACCGTACAGGCATTTTTTGCGCATTGCATACGGCTCTATAATGGAATTTACTTTTACCTTACTTACATTGAAGAAATAGAAAAAAAAAATGATAGAGTCTATCAGACTCAGGTTGGTAAATAATCCAATAACCGCCCTTCCTTTTGTAGTAGTTCAAAAATACTATAAAAATACTATGATGGTTCCGTTGCTTTATATATTTATTTCGTCTGTTATTTAGCAATCCCAAAGTTTCTTTTTTTTTTCAAATAAAAAAACAAGATTTATTTTTATATTCTTTTATAACCTAAATATTGTTAGCCCCCTGGTGTGAAAACAAAAAAGTTTGTGACGCTGAAATAGGCCTCCCGACGGATTGACTAAACTCGAAAATGCCTTTTTATCTCATACTACTCTTTCGATACGTAATCTAACGGTTTAAATAAAAAACATTTCTCATATCGAATTCGAAGTGCCATGCTATTATTACTTAAATATTCATATAGAGCGAAGGCATAGTTTTCTTTTTTCTCTCAAATCAAATAAAAAACTCATTGGCGCCGAGCGTGAGGGAATGCTAGACGTTTGGTAATTTCCCCTCCGACAAGAATAAAAGATCCCATCGAAGCGGCTAATCCCATGCATATTGTCTGTATATCTGGTCGCACAAATTGCATAGTATCATAAATAGCTACTCCGGGTATTACCCACCCGCCAGGAGAGTTTATAAACAAATAAAGATCTTTGGTATCATCCTCTATGCTGAGATATACCATAAGACCAATAAGTTGATTCGAGATCTCGCTATCAACCCCTTGGCCTAAAAAAAGTAATCTTTCTCGATAAAGTCGGTTGATTGGGATAAAATGGTATCCCTTAGAAACCGTACATGCACCTTTTGATGCATACGGTTCAACAAAAATCATGAAAAAAGAGAATCAATGTGTAGATTCTAGCTTTTTTTTTTCATAACAGGTTTTTTAACTTATAACTTAACTTAATAAAAATAAAATAGATAAAATGGACTTTTCTTTCATTTTTCACGAAAGATGAGTTTTGGCCTGTTTTGTTTATCTAAAAAAATTGCTAAGCTTATCTGACTAACTTCTCATTGATGTATTGTTTCATCGAGATACAATTTTAATCGCGATGTAATTTTCTTGTTCCTGACTGGGCTTCTTCAATTTTTTTAGGTTTATGCTCTACTCCGCGTAAAGATCCGCCCGATTTGGATTTGTACATATAGGACAAATGCCCCAACACCACGTCCTTTTGCTACGACTTCCCTATTTTTTTTTATTCATTTCATGTCTTCCAACAAATATTCAACGCATTCATCATATTACTCGATTGATTAGCATCACTTTTATTTCTAAATATCTAAATAAATCGAAATAACTAAAATATGATATAAATATGATATTAAGTCGTAATCATAAATATATTAAATATATTTATTACCAATTGGTTTTTTTCTAAACGGAGCCTGGATACTTCATTTAATTGGTCTAACCAAGCCAACCATAAATTATTCTAATTGATAATATTAATCCGTATACCCTCCCTAAAAAATGGATCTAATTGCACTTCACGCTCCAAATTTTTGATAATTGAATCAATCTTTCTCGGGCGAAAGAGGGAATATCTCGATCGGGGAAGAGAACGGGGAAATACCGTATGCCCAATATATCTGACAAGTCGCACTATACGTCAATCCACAATGCATCTTCCTCTCCAGGACTTCGAAAGGGTACTCTTGGAACACCAATAGGCATTAAATAAAAGAAAAATTAAGTACTATATCTCACTTTGATGTGAAAGCGTAACAGTGGGTTTAGTGGCCTAATGCTATTGATTTTATTATCCCATTTTATCCATAGATTGACTAAGTTCATAAAATAAAAAAAAAAAAGAAGACAAAATGAATTAAGGAAAATTCTTCCAAATGAGTCCTTTGAATGATGAACAAATATATATAGATTCACCCATATAAAATGGTATCAACCCCTTACCATTGCGTATTGTTACTTATCGGGTATAGAATAGATCTGCTTCTTTTTGTTCCTACGAACAAAAAAGTTTCATTATTACTAAAAGTAATTATTACGCAAAGCATCAAACAAATATTAATGCTTTCCCCGAGAGAATCCCCTAAAAAGGGGGTCCATAGCATAGCTTTTTTCAATGCAATAAAGTTACATTGTGTCTATTTTTCGTTGATAAAGGGGTATTTCCATGGGTTTGCCTTGGTATCGTGTTCATACCGTCGTATTGAATGATCCGGGTCGTTTGATTGCTGTCCATATAATGCATACAGCTCTGGTTGCTGGTTGGGCCGGTTCGATGGCTCTATACGAATTAGCCGTTTTTGATCCCTCTGATCCTGTTCTTGATCCAATGTGGAGACAGGGTATGTTCGTTATACCCTTCATGACTCGTTTAGGAATAACGAATTCGTGGGGCGGTTGGAGTATCACAGGAGGGACTGTAACGAATCCGGGTATTTGGAGTTACGAAGGTGTGGCCGGGGCACATATTGTGTTTTCTGGCTTGTGTTTTTTGGCAGCTATCTGGCATTGGGTGTATTGGGATCTAGAAATATTTACTGATGAACGTACAGGAAAACCCTCTTTGGATTTGCCTAAAATCTTTGGAATTCATTTATTTCTCTCAGGGGTGGCTTGCTTTGGTTTTGGTGCATTTCATGTAACAGGATTGTATGGCCCTGGAATATGGGTGTCCGATCCTTATGGATTAACTGGAAGGGTACAGGCCGTAAATCCAGCGTGGGGTGTGGAAGGTTTTGATCCTTTTGTTCCGGGAGGAATAGCTTCTCACCATATTGCAGCAGGGACCTTAGGCATATTGGCAGGCCTATTTCATCTTAGTGTTCGTCCGCCCCAACGCCTATACAAAGGGTTACGTATGGGAAATATTGAAACCGTCCTTTCCAGTAGTATTGCTGCTGTCTTTTTTGCAGCTTTTGTAGTTGCTGGAACTATGTGGTATGGTTCAGCAACTACCCCGATTGAATTGTTTGGTCCGACGCGCTATCAATGGGATCAAGGATACTTCCAACAAGAAATATATCGAAGAATTGGTGCTGGCTTAGCCGAAAATCAAAGTTTATCTGAAGCTTGGTCTAAAATTCCTGAAAAACTAGCTTTTTATGATTACATCGGTAATAATCCGGCAAAAGGGGGATTATTCAGAGCGGGTTCAATGGACAACGGGGATGGAATAGCTGTTGGGTGGTTAGGACATCCTATCTTTAGAGATAAAGAGGGGCATGAACTTTTTGTACGTCGTATGCCGACGTTTTTTGAAACATTTCCAGTTGTTTTGGTCGATGGGGACGGAATTGTTAGAGCTGATGTTCCTTTTAGACGGGCAGAATCAAAATATAGTGTCGAACAAGTAGGTGTAACTGTTGAGTTCTATGGCGGCGAACTAAATGGAGTCAGTTATAGTGACCCTGCTACTGTGAAAAAATATGCTAGACGTGCTCAATTGGGTGAAATTTTTGAATTAGACCGTGCTACTTTGAAATCCGATGGTGTTTTTCGTAGCAGTCCAAGGGGTTGGTTTACCTTTGGGCATGCTTCGTTTGCTTTGCTCTTCTTTTTCGGACACATTTGGCATGGTGCTAGAACCCTATTTAGAGATGTTTTTGCTGGTATTGATCCAGATTTAGATGCTCAAGTGGAATTTGGGGCATTCCAAAAACTTGGAGATCCAACTACAAGAAGACAGGGGGTTTGATACATATTGCTTTGTTACCTTTCGTTTTTATTTTATTTGACTGACTATAGGGTTGGGGTACTGGATAAATCTTGATTTGACATTTGGCCTTTTCTTTGACTTTTGTTCTTTCTTTATCCAGGAGACGGTCCAAAATAAACAGCTATGGAAGCTATAATTGTAAACCACGATCGAATCTATGGAAGCATTGGTTTATACATTCCTTTTAGTCTCAACTCTAGGAATAATTTTTTTCGCTATCTTTTTTCGCGAACCGCCTAAAGTTCCAACTAAAAAGTAAAATGGTGAAATGATTTTTCATTATCTCAATTGAAAATAATGATCCTCCCACTATTGGGAGGATCGTTACTTCGACTAGTCCCCGTGTTCCTCGAATGGATCTCTTAGTTGTTGAGAGGGTTGCCCAAACGCAGTATATAAGGCGTACCCGGTAAAACTTACAAGTAACCCAGATAAAAAGATGGCAACTAGGGTTGCTGTTTCCATTATTATATAGTTTTAAGACATTATGTAGTTTTAAGACCACAATGGATCTATGATAAGATCATTTATTTACAACGGAATGGTATACAAAGTCAACAGATCTTAATGAATATAAAATATTATGGCTACACAAACCGTTGAGGGTAGTTCTAGATCTGGTCGCCCCAAACGAACTAATGCTGGGAGTTTATTGAAACCATTGAATTCAGAATATGGTAAAGTAGCTCCTGGTTGGGGAACTACTCCTTTGATGGGTCTCGCAATGGCTCTATTTGCAGTATTTCTATCTATTATTTTGGAGATTTATAATTCTTCCATTTTACTAGATGGAATTTCAATGAATTAGATTTAATGAATTAAATTTACAAGAACCATTAACTAGCTTTTTCAATACAAAGTGAAGCATTTAGTTTTCTGATTTTTATCCCAGTCTGTTTTGGTAGTTCGACCGTGGAATTTCTTTTTTCTGTATTTCCGGAATATGAGTGTGTGACTTGTTATAATTGATCCTATGGCTAGTACAGAGAATAGATCTGTCATCTTGATAGAGATGGTTTTACTTCGTCGGATATTCATTTTTGTATCTGGAGCACGGAATATATGAAATAGATTACATTACAAAGTATTAGAACTATGATTCATACTTAATAGTCAGACCTCGTGGCCGGAAAAATTTTAAAGAGTTAGAAGTTATAAATAGAACATTTTTTTTCTTTCAAACTTCCGTTTAGACTTATTTTGATCAGTTTAGACTTATTTTGATCAAAGGACAAAGATTTCTTTTGATTTTTCGTCATTAGATCTAGTCATTGAATAAGTGATCATCCAACGGTTCTTACTCAGGGAATTTTGGGACTTATTTTGAGAAGGTTTTATTGAATCGTCGTGGTTCTAGTATGAATCTGAGGTTTTAATCGATTCATAGGGTCTTAACAAGAGAATTCCTATCAATAAAAAAACAACAGTAAAGCTGCATTACACATAAATAACAACAAAGAAAATAGGTAAATAGAAGATTCAAGAGGCCTATAATGATCAATATAGAGACGAATGAGCCGACTTGATTTTTTGGCATTATAACCACAAAGAATAGTTTTCGTGTTTTTTATTCTTTACATATCTTAAGAAAAAAAAAAAAAAAAGGAATGCATAGAATTCATAAATTTTAAACTTTCTATTCCACACATCCGTTAGAACTATAGTATTGGGGTGTTTATGTTTGAGCCGTACGAGATGAAATTTTCATATACGGTTCTCGGGGGGGGTCTCCTTGTTTTACCTATCTCAATAAAATCTATGATTGGTTCGAAGAACGTCTTGAGATTCAGGCAATTGCAGATGATATAACTAGTAAATATGTTCCTCCTCACGTCAACATATTTTATTGTCTAGGAGGAATTACGCTTACTTGTTTTTTAGTACAAGTAGCTACGGGATTTGCTATGACTTTTTATTATCGTCCAACCGTTACAGAGGCTTTTGCTTCTGTTCAATATATAATGACTGAAGCTAACTTTGGTTGGTTAATCCGATCAGTTCATCGATGGTCGGCAAGTATGATGGTCCTAATGATGATTCTGCACGTATTTCGTGTGTATCTCACTGGTGGTTTTAAAAAACCTCGTGAATTGACTTGGGTTACTGGTGTGGTTTTGGGTGTATTGACCGCATCTTTT